ACCCCGAACATACCGAAGTGGTTCAGTTTAGTAATTAAACCTTCATGAATCCTTTTTTTCATTCCAGGTAAAATAAAACTTCCTGAAGTAGCCAATAAAGTAGAAGTTATATTAGACAGCTCACTCTTTATTTCTTTTTTTTTTATTAGACAGCTCACCCTTTATTTCTTTTTATTTATTTCTTTTTATTTATTTCTTTTTATTTATTTATTATTATTAATTCCAGATCCAATTTGGATATTGGAAAGATTACCATATATAACACAAAATTTCTCCGCCAACCCCTTCTAATCGAGCTTCTCGGTCTGTCATTAGACCTCGAGAAGTAGAAAGAATTACAATCCCTATCCCGCCTAAAATTCGAGGAATTCGTTGATAGTTAGAATAGATTCGTAGACCGGGCCGGCTGATTCGTTTTAAATTTAAACTAGTTCTATCTAGCCTTTTTCTATTCCGTCTGTGTCGTAGGGTTAAAACCAAAAAATCTTTGTTGTTTTCTCGATGTTTCCTCACGTTTTTGATAAAACCTTCTCGTAAAAGTATTTTAACAAGGTTTTCGGTGATGGTAGTGGATGTTATGCGGACCATTCCTTTTCTATCCATGTCAGCATTTCGTATAGAGGTTAGTACGTTAGCAATAGTGTCCCTGCCCATGATAAAGTTAAATTTTTGGCTCCTGAAAATTTGGATATAATTAAACATGTACTTTTTTCTTTATTTTTGTTATGAATTCTTAAATAAAGGTTTATGCCTGAAACATAATCGAATAATTTAAAATGCACCTATCTCATTCAAATATTAGAACTATAACACAGTACAGCCGCTCTCATCTTATAAGACTTCAGGTGCTAATGAAACAATTTTATTGAAATTTAACTGTCTCAATTCGTGGGGGATCGCACCAAAAACTCGAGTTCCTTTTGGATTTCCTTTTTGATCAATGACAACTGCAGCATTGTCATCATAACGTATTATCATACCGTTGTCACGTTTGAGTTCTTTACAAGTACGTACAATTACAGCTCTTATTACTTCTGATTTTGCTAGAGGCGTGTTTTGTCCTACTTCCTTGATCACAGCAACAATAACGTCACCAATATGAGCATATTGGCGCTTACTCGCTCCTATGATTCGAATACACATCAATTTCCGGGCCCCGCTGTTGTCCGCTACATTCAAATAGGTCTGAGGTTGAATCATATCATTTTTTTATCTGTTCTTTCGAGTCAAGCGAAAACAAAGGACAAAAGCAAAGTAAAAAAAAAAAGCAAAAAGAAATATTTTTGTCCAACAAAAAACGAAACCTGTGATTGGAATTGCTTTTTTATCCCAAAGACTTCCTTCTATAGTTAGAGTAGTTGTAGTCCTACCCCGAAATAATGAATTGAGTTCGGACAGGCATTTTAGATGCCGCTATTAAAATAGCCCTTCTGGCTATATTTTCTGCTACTCCGCCCATTTCATAAAGTATTCTACCGCGTTTAACGACAGCTACCCAATACGCGGGGGATCCTTTCCCCGAACCCATGCGTGTCTCTGCAGGTCTTGCTGTAACTGGTTTGTCTGGAAATATGCGTACCCATATTTTTCCGCCGCGACGTGCATTTCGTGTCATTGCGCGTCGTCCCGCTTCTATTTGTCTCGATGTGATCCAAGCGGGTTCAAGTGCCTGAAGAGCATATCTGCCGAAACAAATACGATTACCTTGATAAGATGTTCCTTTCATTCTTCCTTTATGTTGTTTACGAAATCTGGTTCTTTTGGGGTTATAGTTGATGGTTCCCCATCTCTACTACAGAACAGGACATGAGAGTTTCTTCTCATCCAGCTCCTCGCGAATGAAATGATAAAAAAATAATATTGTATTATGAAATACATCAATTTAATGAATAATACACTGAATCATAGGAATTCGAATTCCTATTTAGGAATCAAAAGAAAACTTTCGCGGGCGAATATTTACTCGTTCAATATCTATTTCAGTTCTAGGCTTAGCCCATGCGGAATAAATGAATTTGTCCCCGGTTTGTTCCGCCATCCCCCCTAATGATTCATTAGGATTCATTTTCAATTCATTTTCAGTAGAATCGTCTGCATTCACAGGTTCCGTCGTTTCCATAGCTTCGCAATTAATGGTTAGGTCTGAATTATACAATGGAGCCTCTAAAACCTAATTTGTTCTTGAGTCAATCTTCTTAGTCTTTATTGGCTCTAGGCTTTCGATTTTTTTATAGGAAGCGATTCATATTAGGTAAATCTGCATTGGTGCTTTATTACATTGTTTTTTCCGTTATGAGATGACTCATAGACCTTACATACTGGAATCCTATATCATTGATATTTTTTTCTCTTTCTCTCATCCTTCCACTTATCCTTTTTTATTATAGTTAGATTTTTTTCTTTTGTTTATGCAAAAAAAATGTCAGTTGCTACAATGATATGACTAAGATATCATATCTTGACTGGTTCTTTGGTCTTTGGATCCGGATAATGCGAAGCGATGAATTGGTTATTCATTTTAGAGTTATTAGTTACTGGATCTTTTTTCTCCTAACCTAAAAAACCAACGAGTCGCACACTAAGCATAGCAATTCTATCAAATCAAACAATCAATTGAATTTTTATTCAACCCTCATAGAATTTAGAATTCGACTCGAATTGTTCATTTTTTTTTTGATTGGAACAGAAAAAAGAATAAAAGGGTTTATTCTCTCATTGGATAGAATGTAAAGACAAGGAAAGTCTTAATTATGCCTCGCCCCCGAATATCCAAATTTTGATGCCCAATACCCCGTAAATAGTTCGAACAATATAGGAACAATAATTTATTTTAGCTCGAATGGTTTGTAATGGAATCCTGCCTTTTCTGATCTTTTCGACACGTGCAATATCTTTTCCGTTTAGGCGCCCTGCAATTTGTATTCGAATGCCACCCCTTTTTTTTGTTTGAGTTAATTCAATAGCTTTTTTCATTGCTGCGCGAAATGAAACTCTATTCTTTAATTGTCCGGCTATAAATTCTGCAAGAATTTTAGGGTGTCTATAAGGGTTTACAATTCTTGGAGTATCAATTTTGAGTTTTCGGTTCCTACAATTAATTTGCTTTTTTATATTTATCGGTAATTCTTTGATTATTTTCTTTTTTTTCTCCCTACCCGCTTTTGTATTTGGGAATACCATGTAGATTACGACTCGAATCAAATCAATGTCTTTGTGAATCTCTATATGCGCAATTCCCTCGACACCAGAAGGTATTTTGATATTTTTGTATACACAATTATTGATACAGTCTCGTATTTTTTTATCTTCTTGTAATCCCTCGGAATAACATTTTCGTTGTTCAAACCAAATAGAATGATGCCTTTGGGTTGTACCAAGTCTGAAACCTAGTGGATTCATTTTTTGTCCCATAATCTCCTACTCCTATATATATCATAACATGTTAGATCTGTGTACTTAGTCTTATTTATCCATCCCCTTTTTTTTAACGATATTAGATATCTAGGAGGTTCTTCATAGAAGGATATATCTTTCAATACAATAGTTATATGACAAGTGGATCTTTTTATCGGAAAACTTCGCCCCCGAGCGCGAGGTTTTGATTTTTTGACAGTAGTACCTTCGTTTACTTCTGCCTTACTAATGACTAAATTTGCTTCGTTGAAACCCTTATTGTGATTAGCATTTGCTGCTGCCGAGTAAACCAATTTAAAAATGGGATAACATGCTCGATAAGGCATGAGTTCTAGTATCAAAAGTGTTTTCTCATAGGAGTGTCCACGAATTTGATCAATTACTCTTCGTGCTTTGTGAGCAGACATATGGATATGTTGACCTAAGGTGTATACTTCTCTGGATGCTTTTTTCTTTCGTTTCCTTATCATAGGATTCACCTCTTACTAATGATACTAATGATCGATAATCATCTACATTATTCAATTTATAGACTATAGACCATTCATTTTATGAACGACGGGATCTATTATCGTTTTTTGTATGTTCGCGGAAATTTCGAGTAGGTGCAAATTCTCCCAATTTATGACCTACCATATGCTCTGTTATAAAAATAGGCAGATGTTCCCTTCCATTATGGATAGCTATAGTATAGCCGATCATTGTGGGTATAATGGTAGATGCTCGGGACCAAGTTATTATGATTTCTTTTTCAGCCTTTGTGTTAAGATTATCAATTTTTTTTAATAAATGACTTGCTACAAAAGGATTTTTTTTTAGTGAACGTACCACAGTAATTACTCCTTTTTTTTTAAGACGAAGAAACAAATTCGATTTTATCTCCTATTTTTATTTACTACGTCGACGAAGAATCAAATGATCACTATATTTATTTCTTTTTCTACTTCTTCTTCCAAGTGCAGGATAACCCCAAGGGGTTGCGGGTTTTTTTCTACCAATTGGGGCTCTCCCTTCACCACCCCCATGGGGATGGTCTACAGGGTTCATAACTCCTCCTCTTACTACAGGACGCTTACCTAGCCAACATTTTGATCCGGCTCTACCCAAACTTTTCTGGTTCACCCTAACATTCCCCACTTGTCCAACTGTTGCTGAACAGTTTTGGGATATCAAACGGACCTCTCCAGAAGGTAATTTTAATGTGGCTGATTTTCCCTCTTTTGCAATCAATTTTGCTGCAGTACCTGCTGCTCTCGCTAATTGTCCACCCCTTCCAAGTGTGATTTCTATGTTATGTATAGCCGTGCCTAAGGGCATATCGGTTGAAGTAGATTCTTATTTTTAATCAATCAAAACCCCTTCCCAAACTGTACAAGCTTCTTCCAAAGCATACGGCTTTCTGGATGTCAACTCTGGATGTCAACGATGATATCTATACAGATGAATCTAAATTATTAATAGAGATAATAGATCTTATCTATCTAATTCTGCTATATATATTGTATTATCAAGTACCACATCAGTAGATAGGAATCTAAATCTGCCGAATTACTCATGTTATCATCTTCTACATCCTAGGTTTTCCCGTTCCGTCATCTGGCTTATGTTCTTCATGTAGCATTCAGACCGAATGACTCTATGAAATTACGTCGATACTTCCACATATTACGGGTAACGTAGGAGACATCTTTATTTTTCCCTGGGGGAATCTTTCAAATTACCACTGCTTAGCTTTCAATTTGCCTCTGACCATCAAATGAAATGTGAATAATCCATCCTCCTCTCTTTGAAACAAGGGGCACTTCTGGTTCTATCGGTGCTTGAAACAATTTTGCCTTCTCCATATTACTCTATCTCTAGAGTCAATAATTTTATATCAGGAACTACTGAACTCAATCACTTGCTGTCATTACTCTTCAGTTTTCTGTTGAGGTTATCCTGTACCTGTAGAGGTACTCAAATCGGATCAGTGATCAATTTCTAGGTTTCGTCGTAAACCTAATTGGTTACTTCCAATTACGTAAATCAATAGTTCAAACCGCACTCAAAGGTAGGGCATTTCCCATTTTTATAGGAACTTCTGTACCAGAAACAATGGTATCTCCAATTATAGCCCCTCTGGGATGTAAAATATATCTCTTCTCACCATCCCCATAGTGTATAAGACAAATAGATGCATTTCGATTAGGGTCATATTCTATGCTTACGATTCTACCATATATGTCTTTTTCGTTCCGTTGAAAATCGATTTTACGGTATAGACGCTTATGACCTCCCCCTCTATGCCCTGCGGTAATGATTCCTCTGGCATTACGACCTTTACTACAACGATGCTGTCCATAGATCAAATTATTTCGTCGATTGGATTTCAGTTGACTGTCTACTCCATTGCGTGTGCTCCGGGTAGAAGTTTTGTATAAATGTATCGTCATGTTATTAAGTATTTTGATTTAAGTTCTTTTCGTTCTAACAGGTGGAATAGAATAACCTGGTTGAAGCGTAATGATCATACGTTTGTAATGCATTGTATGTCCCATAATAGGTCCTATTCTTCTACCCTTTCCCGGGAGTCGATGACTATTCATAGCTATTACCTTGACACCAAAGAAGAGTTCGGCCCAATGCTTTATTTCTGTCCTAGTTGATCCTGATTCGACATTAAAAGTATATTGATTTTTCTTCGATAATCGACTACTTTTGTCTGTAAATACTGCATATTTTATTCCATCCATAAATCTACTTTCTCCCCTATGATATGAGTTCTAGTCTCAATAAGAATGCTTGTTCTTACTGTTCATATGTTATGACATTTTTTATTTTATGACATTTTTTTGTATAACATTTAATATCTATCATATAATAGAAAAATGAGTGAGTTAGAAAAAAAAGCAAAATAATATAGTTAGAAAAATAAGAAAAATCATATTTTCCTATTAAGAATTCGTTATGTATAGATGATGAAAGTTCATTGATACAGAGCCAATTCCAATAGACTTATTGGGGATTGGCGTGCATCCAGTAGGAATTGAACCCACGAATTCGCCAATTATGAGTTGGGCGCTTTAACCATTCAGCCATGGATGCTTAGTGGGGATCCTCGTACATGGTGATCCAATTCAACTAAAATCTTTAACAAAAATCAATATGAAAAAGAGATGGCGTATATTAACCCCTAATTGAAAGGGGGAACTACTAGATGCGTCTAGTATATTAACCAAGAACAAAGAAAGGAGGTAACTTTCTCTTTATGAGTCTAAAAAAAAGAAGAGGACATCCTCTCAAATTCTGGGTTTTCGAATTAAGAGAAGTTGTAAGACAAATCAATAATTCTCACCATTTGTTAGATTCATGGAACCAGATGAATTCGGTGAGATCTTTAATTCACATTTTTTTCCACCAAGAACGTTTTCTAAAACTCTGGGACCCACTAATTTTGAGAATTCTATTCTCACGCAAACGCAATGCACGGGTTTTCAATCTCTATTTCACGATCAAGGGTGTAGTTTTCTTTGTAGGAATCGCAATGTTATATCGTCTTAACAATAGAAACATGATCGAAAGAAAAAATCTCTATTTGACAGGGCTTTTTCCTATACCTATGAATTCCATTGGATCCAGAAAGGGTACATTGGAAGAATCTTTTGGGTCTTCCAATATCAATAGGTTGATTATTTCGTTGCTCTCTCTTCCAAAAGTCAAAAAGATCTCTGAGAGCTCTTTCCTGGATCCAAAAGAGAGTCCTTGGGTTCTCCCAAGAACTAAAAAGCCTGAATCTAACCGGGGTTCGCGGTAGTGGAGGAACTGGATTGGAAAAAATAGGGAGTCTAGCCAATTGAAAGGATCTCCTGATCAATCCAGAGATTATTTCGATTCCATTAGTAATGAGGATTCGGGATATCACACATTGATCAATCGGATTCAAAAAGAAAGATCGATTCTTTGGGATCCCTCCTCTCTTCAAACGGAACGAACAGAGATAGAATCAGACCAATTCCCTTCCCCTAAGAGCCTTTCTGGATCGGACCGGCTATTCACGGAACATGAGAAGCAGATGAATAATCATCTGCTTCCGGAAGAAATCGAAGAATTTCTTGGGAATCCTACAAGATCCATTCGTTCTTTTTTCTCTGATTCTGATAGATGGTCAGAACTTCATCTGCGTGCGAATCCTACTAAAAGATCAATTAGAGATCATAAATTGTTGAAGAAAGAACAAGATGTTTCTTTTGTCCCTTGCAGGCGATCGGAAAATGAAGAACTAGCTAATCTATTCAAGATAATTAGGTATTTACAAAAGACCGTCTCAATTCATCCTATTTCATCAGATCCGGGATGTGATATGGTTCCGAAGGATGAACTGGATATGGACAGTTCCAATAAGATTTCATTCTTGAACAAAAACCCATTTTTTTTTTATTTCGTCTATTCCACGACCGGAACAGGGGGGGATCCACGTTACACCACGATTCTGAATCAGAAGAGAGATTTCAAGAAATGGTAGATCTATTCACTCTAGCAATAACCGAGCCGGATCTGGTGTATCATAAGGTATTTGCTTTTTCTATTGATTCCTACGGATTGGATCAAAAACAATTCTTGAATTCGGTATTCAACTCCAGGGATGAATCCAAAAAGAAATTTTTATTGGTTCTACCTCCTATTTTTTAGGAAGAGAATGAATCTTTTTATCGAAGGATCAGAAAAAAACCGGTCCGGATCTCCTGCGGGAATGCTTTGGAAGATCCAAAACGAAAAAAAAATGATATTTGCTAGCAACAACATAATGGAGGCAGTCAATCAATATAGATTGATCCGAAATCTGATTCAAATCTATGGGTACATAAGAAATGGATGGAATCAATTCGTCTTTTTACTGAATAGATCCGATCGCAACCTTGAATATGGAATTCAAAGGGATCAAATAGAAAATGATACTCTGAATCATGGAACTATAATGAAATATACGATCAACCAACATTTATCGAATTTTAAAAAGAGCCAGAAGAAATGGCCCGACCCTCTTATTTTGATTTCTCGAACCGAGAGATCCATGAATCGGGATCCTAACGCATATAGATATAACTGGGCCCACGGGAGCAAGAATTTTCAGGAATATTTGGAACATTTCGTTTCTGGGCAGAAGAGCCATTTTCAAGTAGTGTTCGATCGATTACGTATATGTATTAATCAATATTCGATGTCACTCCGTTTCTTTTTGTCCAAGTTACTTCATTCGATTGATTTTGATTGGTCTGAGGATATCGACAAAAACGATTTGTCTAAGTCACTCCATCTCTTTTTGTCCAAGTTACTTCTCTATTTGACCAAGTTAATTCGCTTTTTCTTTTTGTCTTTGTCTAACTCACTTCCTTTTTTCTTTGTGAGTTTCGGGAGGAATATCCCCATTCATAGGTCCGAGATCCGCATCTCTGAATTGAAAGGTCCGAATGATCAACTCTGCAATCATTTGTTAGAATGGATAGGTCTTCAAATCGTTCATTTGAAAAAACTGAAAGCCCTCCATGATACTTCCCAAGAATCGAAATTCTTGATGAATGGAGGAAGACCCAATAAGATAACAAAGCAGATGATTGACTCATTTCATACTATAAATAATCGTAGGAAACCTTTTGATAACACGGGTTGCTATTTCTCAATGATATCCCACGATCAAGACAATTGGCTGAATCCCGTGAAACCATTTCATAGAAGTTCATTGATATCTGCTTTTTATAAAGCAAATCGACTTCGATTCTTGAATAATCCACATCACTTTTCTTTCTATTGTAAGAATAGATTCCCTTTTTCTGTGAACCGTATCAATAATTATGATTTTACGTATGGTCAATTCCTCAATATCTTGTTCACTGGCAACAAAAAATTTGCTTTGTGCGGCGGTAAAAAAAAACATGCTTTTTTGGAGAGAGGTTCACCAATCGAGTCACAGGTATCTAAGATATTCATATCTACTGATTTTCCAATTCGACCCGATCCATTAGTTCGTAGAGCTATTTACTCGATCGCAAACATTTCTGGAACACCTCTAACAGAGGAAGAGATAGCCAATTTTGAAAGAACTTATTGTCAACCTCTTTCAGATATGACTCTATCTGATTCAGAAGGGAAGAACCTGCATCAGTATCTCAATCTCAATTCAAACAGGGTTTTGATTCACCCTCCACGTTCTGAGAAAGCTTTCCTGAGTAAGAAGAAAAAAAAGAGTTGCAAGAAGGAGATGTATAGAAATAGAATTCAAGAAAATCGAGATCGTGCTTTTTCAATTCTCTCCTCAAAATGGAATCGAGTCCAACCATATATTCCATATCTCTTTACTTCGAAAGGTTTTCACTATCTATATTGGATATTGAGAGATGCTTCTTTAGACCTATTGCCGATACTCGAGAGCAGTCGAATACTATTTGTATTTTCTTTTCATGATATTATGGATAGAGCATCCTCTATAGCATACTATAGAGCATTCTATAGAGTACACTTTAGAGCATCCTATGGAGTACAAATACAAAATCTTCAGAAAAAATGGTATCTTCCACAATGCAAGGATTGGATAAGTAAGAGAAGTAAGGTGATAATTGAGGTGATAATTGAGTTTTTGGATACGTGGGATTTGAATCTTCTTCTGTCCGAGGAGAGTCGAGATAAGAAGTCATCATTGAAATCGAATCTGATATTTCCAAATGCCGGGGAGTTCCTCTCTTCAATCCTTTTCCTTCTTCTTGTTGCTGGATATCTAGTTTGTACAAACCTTCTCTGCATTTCCTGGAGCTTACCAAAGTTCCAGACAGAGTTTGAAAAGGTCCAATATGTGATGATTCAACCAGACGTGATTGCGATTGAGGTTCGAAACCTTCTGCAGAAGTATCCTACACTTGAATATACTTCCTGGTTAACGAATATCTTTCTGGTTGCTCTGGACCTATCAGTCTATTCTCTAGAAAAAATACAGGATTTTGTTTTTTCTGGCGGTAAATGGCCTGATGGTCCCGCTTATACCGTCGATCTCACACGGTTCATACCAAATTTCATCAAAGAATTCACTTTTTCGATAAATACGAGATATCTAAGTCATACAAGTAAAGAGATCCGTTCATTGCTAATACAAAGAAAAAACGCGAACGATGCTTGGAGTGATTATTGGGCTGAGGAAAAAAAAATAGAATCCTGGATCGCGTCCAGTGATTTGATTTATGATACAGAAAGAGAGTTATTGTTTCATTTTTCAGCGTTAGCGACTGAAAAAAAAGAAAAAAAGATTCATCCAATTCTATGGAGTCTGACTCATAGTGATCATTTATCAAAGAATGACTCTGGGATTGAAGAAGAGGGAGTAATTTACCTACGATCCTTATTTGACCTTCATAAAAAGGATCTACTTAATTATGAGTTCAATACATCCTGTTTAGCAGAAAGACGGATATTCCTTGCTCATTATCAGACAATGACTTATTCACAAATCTTGCAGCGGACTAATCATTTTCAGTTCCCATCTGATCGAAAACGAAAACCCTTCTCGCTCCGCTTAGACCGATCTCCGCCTCGGGGTATTTTAGTAATAGGTCCCATAGGAGCTGGACGATCCTATTTGGTCAACTACTTAGCGGCAAACTCCTATCTTCCTTTAGTTACAATTACACTATTGCTGGAAGAGCTCACGGATGACACGCCTCTAGGTTTCTATCCTCTTATTGAGCGGATGGGTGTGGATCTTAATGATAGTGACAGTGACGACGAGGTGTTTGAGGACAAGGTAGGTGACGATTACCTAGCAGACGATCAGAAGGAGCTTGCTGCTGCTATTCACGATCCTTATGCTAGTGACGAGGACAGGTACGATCCTGATACTGATCTGATAGAAGAGGTAGTTTGCGATGCTATGGAGGAACTAGATCTGCTGGAGGAACTAGACGGAGTAGTTTATATGACCCTTCAATTAGAATTCGCAAAAGCAATGTCTCCTTGCATAGTATGGATTCCAGACATTAATGATCTGTCTGTGCTTGAGTCGTCGTTCTTATCCCTCGGTCTATTTGTGAACTCTATGAATTGTGAACTACCCTCCACTAGAAATATTCTTTTTTTTGCTGCGACTAATAGCCCCGAAAGAGTGGATCCCGGTCTAATAGGTCCGAATCAATTAAATACATGCATTAAGATACGAGGGCTTATTCCTACACAACAACGAAAGGTCTTATTCACTCTTTCACATACTAGGGGATTTCACTTGGAAAAGAAACTGTTCGGTACTGATGGATTCGGGTCCATAAACATGAGTTCCAATGTACAAGATCTTGCAGCACTTACCGATGAGGCCCTATCGATTAGTATTGCACAGAAGAAATCAATTATAGACACTAATACAATTCGATTTGCTCGTCATAGACAAACTTGGCTTTTGCGAGAGAGTGTAAGATCGGTTGAGGAGCATGGCCTCCTTTTCTATCAGATAGGAAGGGCTGTTGTACAAAATGTAGTTTTAAGTGATTCCCCCCTAGACCCTCTATCTATCTATCTGAAAGGGGTATTATCTGAGGAAAAGGGTGATCTTTTGTACAAATGGTTCTACGAACTTGGTACGAGCACGAAGAAATTAACTATGCTTTTTTATCTTTTGACTTGTTCTGCCGGATCGATCGCTCAAAACCTTTGGTCTGGACTCGATGAAAAAAATGGGATCGCTTCTTATGTACTCATTGAGAATGATTCTGATCTAGTTCATGTCATATTAGGCATAGAAAAATCGATCGTGGGATGCTCAGCGACAGAAACAGAAAAAGATTACGGCGGTCAGTTTGATAATGATCGGGTGACATTCCTTCTTCGGCCCGAAAGGAATCCCTTAGATATGCTGCGAGATGGATTTTCTAGTATGAAGGAGCAAAAAGTTCTTTACATGGCAGGAGACGAGGTAGACAGGAAGGAATGGGAAGGGATACAGCGTAGTAGTTTATTGAATAGCGTAGTTTGGGCTCCTAGAATATGGCGCCCTTGGTGCTTTCTAGTGAATTATAGGAAACCCAACGACTTGGGACTTCTCTTTGGTGAGAAGGGGGAAGGGTATCAGGATCCTA